CGTATTGATTTGACCCCATAAGCGGGACCACCACCCAATAGCATGTTGCTGCCAAAAGCAGAACCCCGTATTTCTTCTAGAAAATATCCTAATTGTTTCAGAGCAACTAGAAAGAGATTCTTTAACCAGAAAGAATTCAGTTCAGATGGAGGATACCCATCCAGAAGTTTTCGTAACTCAATCATGTATGATGGAATCATCAAAGATTTGATCTTTTCGAACTCTGTCTGTAACTCACTAGAGGCTCGGGAAACAAAGAGAAGATGTGTACGAACGAGATATCCAGCAACAAGAAGAAGGAAAAGGATTGAATAGAAGAACTCCCGAGCATTTGGTGATCCCAGATGTACCCAGAATGAAAGGGGTGACTCATTATTTCGATGAATCATTTCTTCGGACAGAAGAAGACTATGTAAACACTTCCTCGAAATCTGACTTATCCGATTCCGTTGTGGAAGAATCGCCCACCATATTTTCCGAGGAATTCGCCGTGATATATCCATAATATCGTGAAAAATGGATACAACTTTTTGACTGCTACTTCGTATCGGTATCGGCAATAGGTCTAAAAAAGTATCTAAAAGGATGAAATTTAGATGTAGATATTGGTACCCTATCGAAGTTAGATATTTGTACCCTGTCGAAGTAAAGAACCATGGCAGATATGTTTGGAACAGCTTCCATTTTTTTGAGAGATTTGCTCGTAGAAAGATTCTATCCATCTGCCGTTTCTCAACGCATTTCTTTAGACAAAGACTCTGTTTTTTCCTCTTTTTGGCTCGTAAATATTTATCAGAACATGGAATGTGAATCAAACCCATGTTTGAATTGAAATTGAGATTGAGATACTGATGCAAGTTCTTCCCTTCTGAATCAGACGGATTCATATCTGAAAGAGGTTGACAATAAGTTCTTTCTAAATTGACTATTTGTCCCTCTGTTAGAGGTGTTCCAGAAATGTCTGCGATTGCGTAAAGAGCTCTACGAACGAATCGAGCGGATAGAATTGGAAAATCGTTAGGTATGAATATGTTAGATACCCGTGACTCGATCGTTGAAATAGCATCTCTCTCCGAAAAAACATGTTTTTTTTTACCGACGCACAAAGAAAATTTTTTGTTGCCAGTGAACAAGATATTAAGGAATTGTCCATACGTAAGATCATAATTATTGATACGGGCCTTTTCTACATAAAAAGGGAATCTTTTGTTACAATAGAACCAGAAGTGATGTGGATTATTCAAGAATCGAAGTCGATTTGCTTTTAAAAAAGAAGATATCAATGAACTTCTATGAAATGGTTTCACGGGATTCATCCAATTGTCTCGATCGTGGGATAGCATTGAGAAATAGGAATCAGTGTTATCAAAGGATTTCCTGCGATTTTTTCTAGTAGGAGTATGGAATGAGTCAATCGTCCACTTTGGTATCTTATTGAACAAAAATGGTGATATTGTTCCTCCATCGATCAACAATTTCGATTTTTGGGAAGTATTATGATCATCCAATAAGAAGGGTTTCAATTTATTCAAATGAACGATTTGAACACCTATTGATTCTAACAACTGATCGCAGAGTTGATCATTCGGACCTTTGAATTGAGAGATGTGGATCTCGGACCCACGAATGGGGGTATTCCCGAAACTCACAAAGAAAAAAGAAAGTGACTTAGACAAAAAGAGAAGGAACTTGGGCAAAAAGAGACGGAACTTGGGCAAAAAGAGACGCAAAAAGGTGGACCAAAATAAACGAAGTGGCTTAGAAGGATCTTGTTTGTCGAAAACCCTGGACCAATCAATCGAATATTGATTAATATTAATATTATTAATATATTGATTAATATTAATTAATATATTAATAATATTAATACGTAATCGATCGAACACTACTTGAAAAACTTGAAAACGGCTCTTCTGCTCAGAAACGAAATGTTCCAAATGTTTCTGGAAATTCTTGCTCCCATTGGACCATTTGTATCTATATGCATCAGGATCCCGATTCATGGATCTCTCGGTTCGAGAAAGAAGAGGATCGAACCATTTCTTCTCACTCTTTTTCAAATTTGATAAATGTTGGTTGATCGTATATTTCATTATAGTTCTATGATTCAGAGTATCATTTCCTATTTGATCCCTTTGAATTCCATATTCGAAGTTGCGATCGGATCTATTCATAAAAAAAAATCGATTCGAACCATTTCTTATGTACCCATGGATGCTATATTGGATTTGAATCAGATTTTGGATCAATCTATATTGATTGACTGCCTTCATTATGTTGTTGATAGCAAATACCACTCTTTTTGGTTTTGGATCTTCCAAAGCATTCCCGCACCGGACCCAATTTTTTCTTATCTGTCGATAAAAAGATTCATTCTCTTCAAAAAAAATAGGAGGTAGAACCAATAAAGATTTCTTTTTCGATTCATCCCTGGAGTTGAATACCTCATTCAAGAATTTTTTTTGATCCAATCCGCAGGAATCAATAGAAAAGGCAAATCCCTTATGATACACCAGATCCGGCTCGGTTATTGATAGAGTTAATAGATCCGCCATTTCTTGAAATCTCTCTTCTGCGTGGTGAAACGTGTATCCTCCCCTGTTCCGGTCATGGAATAGATGAAATAAATCAAAAAATGGATTTTGGTTCAAGAATGAAATCTTCTTGGAACTGTCCATATCCGGTTCATCCTTCGGAACCATATCGCATCCCTGATCTGATGAAATAGGATGAATTGAGACGGTTTTTTGTAAATACGTAATTATCTTGAATATATCAACCATTTCTTTATTTTCCGATCGCCTGAAACGGACAAAAGAAACATCTTGTTGTTTCTTCAACAATTTCTGATCTCTAGTGGACCTCTCAGTAGGAGTCGAACCCAGATAAAGTTCTGACCATCTGTCAGAGAAAAAAGAACGAGAGGATCTTGTAGGATTCCCAAGAAATTCTTCGATTTCTTTGGGAAGTTGTTGAACCTTTCTTTGATTGATCCAAGTACTCTCTTTCGGATCCATGAAAGAACTCTCAGGGATCTCTTTCCCTTTTGGAAGATACAGGAGCGAAACAATCAACCTATGGATATTGGAAGACTCAAAAGAGTCTTCCAATGAATCATTTCTGGGTCCAATGGAGTTTACGGGTATAGGAAGAAGCCCCCTCAAATAGATATTTTTTCTTTCGACCAGATTTCGATTGTTAAGACGATGTAGAAGGACCACTACTACAAGCAGTACTACACCTTTGATCGTGAAAGATCGATTGCTTGTTGAACCCTGCGAATCGCGTGAAAAGAGGATACTTACTATTCGTGGGTCAAAGAGTTTCATAAAACGTTCTTGGTCGAAAAAAACGTGAATGAAAGATCCCACTGAATCCAATTTGGTCCACGAATCTAAGAAATAGTGAGAATTCTTGATCTCTCTCAATACCTCCCTAAACTCAAAAATCCAGGATTTATATAGACGTCGTTTTGCCCTGTCTTGCCTCATATTGATTCCTCCTTAGGATTTCTTTAAAATTTGACTTTATATTTATATATGTATTTAATTAATATTGGAAATTTTTATTATTATCATGTAGAATTGACTTGGAAATTATTATTATATTTATTATTATATAGAATATATAACGATTTTTCTATAGAGTTAGGCTAGATACTTGACTTGGAAATTGGAAATTTTTATTATTATTATATTTATTATTATATAGAATATATAACGATTTTTCTATAGAGTTAGGCTAGATACTTGAAATATATGCTAATCCCCATTACGCATCCATGGCTGAATGGTTAAAGCGCCCAACTCATAATTGGCAAATTCGTAGGTTCAATTCCTGCTGGATGCAGTACAACGCGAACGTTCAATACGTCTATTGGAATTGGCTCCGTATCAATGGAATCTCATCATCCATACATAACGAATTAATATAATTACTATGGTATATTCATATCATAACATATGAACAGTAAGAAGTAGAATTCTTATCGATACCGGAACTCATAGGGAAGAAAATAGATTTATGGATGGAATCAAATATGCAGTATTTACAGACAAAAGTATTCGGTTATTGGGGAACAATCAATATACTTCTAATGTCGAATCAGGATCAACTAGGACAGAAATAAAGCATTGGGTCGAACTCTTTTTTGGTGTCAAGGTAATAGCTATGAATAGTCATCGACTCCCGGGAAAGGGTAGAAGAAAGGGACCCATTATGGGACATACAATGCATTATAGACGCATGATTATTACGCTTCAACCGGGTTATTCTATTCCACCTCTTAGAAAGAAAAGAACTTAAATTTAGAAAGAAAAGAACTTAAATCAAAATACTTAATAACACGGCGATACATTTATACAAAACTTCTACCTCGAGCAGAACCGTCGGCAGTCAAGTGAAATCCAATCCACGAAATAATTTGATCTATGGACAGCGTCGTTGTGGTAAAGGTCGTAATGCCAGAGGAATCATTACCGCAAGGCATAGAGGGGGAGGTCATAAGCGTCTATACCGTAAAATTGATTTTCGACGGAATGAAAAAGACATATCTGGTAGAATCGTAACCATAGAATACGACCCTAATCGAAATGCAAACATTTGTCTCATACACTATAGGGATGGTGAGAAGAGATATATTTTACATCCCAGAGGGGCTATAATTGGAGATACCATTGTTTCTGGTACAGAAGTTCCTATCTCAATGGGAAATGCCCTACCTTTGAGTGCGGTTTGAACTATTGATTTACGTAATTGGAAGTAACCAATTAGGTTTACGACGAAACCTAGAAATCGATCACTGATCCAATTTGAGTACCTCTACGGGATAGACCTCAACAGAAAACTGAAGAGTATCGGCAGCAAGTGATTGAGTTCAGTAGTTCCTCATAGAAAATTATTGACTCTAGAGATATGGTAATATGGAGAAGACAAAATTGTTTGAAGCACCGACAGAACCGGAAGCGCCCCTTGTTTCAAAGAGAGGAGGACGAGTTATTCACATTTCATTTGATGGTCAGAGGCGAATTGAAAGCTAAGCAGTGGTAATTCTACCCCGGGGGAAAAATAGAGATGTCTCCTACGTTACCCGTAATATGTGGAAGTATCGACGTAATTTCATAGAGTCATTCGGTCTGAATGCTACATGAAGAACATAAGCCAGATGAAGGAACGGGGAGACCTAGGATGTAGAAGATCATAACATGAGTGATTCGGCAGATTTGGATTCCAATATATCAACTCATGTGGTACTTCATCATACGATTCATATAAGATCCATCTGTCTAGATATCATCATATACATCCGGAAAGCCGTATGCTTTGGAAGAAGCTTGTACAGTTTGGGAAGGGGTTTTGATTGATCAAAAAGAAGAATCTACTTCAACCGATATGCCCTTAGGCACGGCCATACATAACATAGAAATCACACTTGGAAAGGGCGGACAATTAGCGAGAGCTGCGGGTGCTGTAGCGAAACTGATTGCAAAAGAGGGTAAATCGGCCACATTAAAATTACCATCTGGGGAGGTCCGTTTGATATCCAAAAACTGCTCAGCAACAGTCGGGCAAGTGGGTAATCTTGGGGTGAACCAGAAAAGTTTGGGTAGAGCCGGATCTAAGTGTTGGCTAGGTAAGCGTCCTGTAGTAAGAGGGGTAGTTATGAATCCTGTAGACCATCCCCATGGGGGTGGTGAAGGGAGGGCCCCAATTGGTAGAAAAAAACCCACAACCCCTTGGGGTTATCCTGCGCTTGGAAGAAGAAATAGAAAAAAGAAAAAATATAGTGATAGTTTGATTCTCCGTCGCCGTAGTAAATAGGAGAGTATTGAAAATCAAATATGTTTCTTCGTCTTTACAAAAAAAAATAAAAAAGATAGGAGGAATTTGCTGTGACACGTTCACTAAAAACACTAAAAAAAAAACCCTTTGTAGCTAATCATTTATTGGAAAAAATTGAGAAGCTCAACCGAAGGACAGAAAAAGAAATAATAGTAACTTGGTCCCGGGCATCTACCATTATACCCAAAATGATCGGCCATACAATTGCTATTCATAATGGGAAAGAGCATTTACCTATTTATATAACAGATAGTATGGTAGGTCACAAATTGGGAGAATTTGCACCTACTCGGAATTTCCGGGAGCATACGAGAAACGATAAAAAATCTCGTCGTTAATGTTAATAAAGTTAATATGGGTGCTCGTCGTTTATTGGTGGGAGGTGAACCTTATGATAGAGAGGGTACCTGAGGTAGAAGTATATGCTTTAGGTCAACATATATGTATGTCTGCTCACAAAGCGCGAAGAGTAATTGATCAGATTCGTGGGCGTCCCTATGATGAAATACTTATGAAACTAGAACTCATGCCTTATCGAGCATGTTATCCCATTTTTAAATTAGTTTATTCTGCAGCAGCAAATGCTACTAACAATATGGATTTCGACAAAACGGCTTTAATTATTAGTCAAGCCGAAGTTAACGAGGGTACTATCGTGAAAAAGTTAAAACCTCGAGCTAGAGGACGTAGTTATCCGATAAAAAGACCCACCTGTCACATAACTATTGTATTGCAAGATATCTCTAAAGATAAAAACTTTTATCTATGGTTAAAAAAAAGAGGATGGATATATAAAGAGAAGTATATAGATATTCAAGATAAGTATGAATGTTTTCTATACGAGGCTCTATTTGGGGGCAGAATGCTATGGGCCAATGATGGGTGCGAGGTTTTATGGGACAAAAAATAAATCCACTTGGTTTCAGACTTGGTACAACCCAAAGCCATCATTCCCTTTGGTTTGAACAACCAAAAAATTATCCTGAGGGTCTTCAGGAAGATCAAAAAATACAGGATTGTATCAAGAATTATGTAGAAAAAAATATAAAAATCTCTTCCAGTGCCGAGACAATTGTATATATAAAGATTCAAAAAACGATCGATCTGATCCATGTCATAATATATATAGGGTTCCCAAAATTGTTAATAGAGGATGGATCGCGAAGAATCAAAGAATTACAGAGCCATGTACAAAAAAAAATTGATTCTGTAAACAAAAAACTTAACATTACTATCACAAAAATTGCAAAACCTTACGGACACCCTAACATCCTTGCAGAATATATAGCCGAACAATTAAAGGATAGAGTTTCATTTCGAAAAGCAATAAAAAAAGCTATTGCCTTAACTGAAGAGGCAGATACAAAAGGAATTCAAGTACAAATTGCAGGGCGTATCGACGGAAAAGAAATTGCACGTGTCGAATGGTTTAGAGAAGGTAGGGTTCCCCTACAAACCATTCGAGCTAAAATTAATTATTGTTCCTATACAGTTCGAACTATTTATGGGGCATTGGGCATAAAAATTTGGATATTTACAGACGAGAAGTAATGATCTTTTGGTTATCTTTACATTCTATCCAGTGATGGAACAAAAAATCACCAATTCTTTCATTAGCTTTTCATTCAATAAAAAAAGAGCAATTTGAATTTATAGAAT